AATTAAAGAACCTGCAGATATTGGTAAAACTACAATTATTGTTAACCAAGGAAAATAATTCGTGGTAAAGACAAGATACACTTGGACCAGAAAAACCCGTGCTCAAAAAAAATCTTTCGGAGCACGGGTTTTTTCAGTAAAAAAAATCAAATGGATTCAAAATGTATTCAAGTGGGGTTTTCTGGAACGTATCAATAAGCTAGACCCATACTTCGAGTTGTTTCATGCCATAAATAAACTCGAACGCTCAAGAAATCTGTTGGACAAGCGGATTCACATCTCTTACAACCAACACAGTCTTCTGTTCTTGGAGCGGAAGCAATTTGCTTAGCTTTACATCCATCCCAAGGTATCATTTCTAACACATCGGTGGGGCAGGCTCGGACACATTGAGTACACCCTATACATGTATCATAAATTTTTACTGAATGTGACATGGGATCTATAAATTTTTTAACATCATAAAATTTCAATCTAGTAAACTTGTAAATGAATCATTATAGTTAAACACCAGATGAATCAACGATTTACCAGAAATTTTCTAATCAATTTCCTTCGGGATCAACTCATAAGAAAGGACCAAGATACTTTGATTTCTTACGTTTTCGAAAACATGATGTAGATTCCAACATATTGGACACGCTAATTCAAATTGGTGAATCTTATAATTTAATATTATAAATATTACTTATTCAACAAAGTTGATTGATTGATACGCGTTGATTTTCTGTTACGATAAATTGAGGAAACAATAGCTGATCCAATAGCTGCTTCAGCGGCTGCAATAGCTATAACAAAAATTGAGAAAATATTTCCTTTTAATTGCCGACTATCAAAAAAATCAGAAAATGTTACAAAATTTATATTAACCGCATTCAGTATAAGTTCAAGACACATAAGGGCCCTAACCATATTTCGACTAGTGATCAATCCATAAATACCGATAGAAAATAAATAGGCACTCAAAACAAGTATATGTTCGAGCATCATTGACCAACTCCTTATCAATTTCGATTCATTTTAATATGAACAATAATTCAACGGATTTGATTGACTAGAATAGAATATAACAAAAAGAATATATTGGAAATATATCGAATAAACGAATTTCTATTTTATACACGAACAATATTCAAATAGAATTCAAGGAAAATAGATGCGATAAGACAGAAAAAAGTTTACTTTGGATTGCTTGCTATTCCTAGTTAGAAAGACTTATTACTGACGAGCCACAGCAATTGCACCTATCAAAGCAACTAAAAGAATTATTGAAATGAATTCAAATGGAAGAAAAAAATCTGTTGCTAAATGAATTCCAATTTGTTGACTATTACTTATCAAATCTTGTTCTAGAATTTGGTTTGATCTTGTAGTCCAAATAATCCCGTACCATGATGTATCTAATATAGTAGTAATTAGCGAAACAAGAATACTTGTACAAACCAACGAAGTAAGGCCATTCCCAATGGTCCACAGATTAAAATCTTTATAATATTCTGAACCATTCATGAACATTACAGCAAATAGGATTAAAACATTTATGGCTCCCACATAAATAAGGAGCTGGGCAGCTGCTACAAAATGAGAATTTGAGAGAATATAGAATAAGGATATACAAACAAGAACCAATCCCAATGAAAAGGCAGAATAAATTGGATTGGTAAGTAATACCACTCCCAGGCCCCCTAATATAAGACCCGATCCCAGAAAAACTAAAAGAAAATCGTGTATTGGTCCAGGCAAATCCATTCTGTGTAAAATAAGAGATAAATAAATCGAAATGCTTTTCATGATCTTATTGACCCGACCAGGAATTTTTTTTTTTATGATACGTTCCTAATTGAATAAAATCCTAATCTATTAGGTGTGAATTGCTCTAAGTACAATTATTGGACAGTTTCGTTTTTGATTCTTTTTTTGTTTGTTAAAAAGGGTATTTTGTTTTTTGAAACTATATATTTCGAAATAATTACGAATATATTAATAGATTTTCAATAAAAATGAATCCGAAATTCTTATCAACCAGTTAATTTGTAATTGAATTTTTATTTATTGACCAAAGAAAGAGAAAGGGAGAAAGGCCTCATTCTTTTAATTCAAACCAAACATTCTTTTAGCTTAAACCAAAACGGAACCTTAAAAGAATTGGAAATTTCTCTTTAATAGAATTAATAGAATAGGAGGTTTACTTACTCAGTTTTTCTTTGAGGCGAATTCAAAATTGTTCGAATTGTATAATCGTCAATTACTGACATTGGTAAACGGCCCAAAGCAATTTGATTATAATTCAATTCGTGACGGTCATAAGTAGAAAGTTCATATTCTTCAGTCATTGATAAACAATTTGTTGGACAATACTCAACGCAATTACCACAAAATATACAAATTCCGAAATCAATACTGTAATTAAGCAATCGTTTTTTTCGAATATCCGTTTCAAATTTCCAATCAACAACAGGCAGATCTATAGGGCATACACGAACACATACTTCACAAGCAATGCATTTATCAAATTCAAAATGGATTCGCCCGCGGAAACGCTCTGATGTGATTAATTTTTCATAAGGGTATTGAATAGTTACGGGTAAACGATTTGCGTGGGATAAGGTAATCATGAAACCTTGACCAATGTACCTTGCTGCTCGGACTGTTTGGTGGCCATAATTCATGAACCCAGTTACCATAGGGAACATATCGTGAATATCTATGAATAATTTTATGTTTGTTTCTTTCTCTTGTTTGAACCAAGTCATGAATCTCATATTCTTTTTTTCTTTACAGTGAAAGAAGTTGGAAAGAAGTTGTTAATAATAGATTACCGAGAGAAATGGGTAAAAGAAATTTCCATCCAAGATTTAATAATTGGTCCATTCTTAACCTAGGTAAAGTCCATCTTGTTGCGATAGAAATAAACAAAAACAAATAAGTTTTAGCTAATGTAATAAAGATACCAATTGTCGTTCCAAAGATTCCATTCATTTTATTTATTTCAAATAGCTCAGGGACGAATACGTACGGAATGGAAATATTCCAACCCCCCAAGTAAAGAACTGTTACAAATAACGAAGAAAGTAATAGATTTAGATAGGAAGCAACGTAAAATAAACCAAATTTGATACCCGAATATTCGGTTTGATACCCTGCTACTAATTCTTCCTCGGCTTCTGGTAAATCAAAAGGTAATCTCTCACATTCTGCTAGAGAAGAAATTAGAAAAACGATAAACCCTATTGGCTGACGCCACAAATTCCATCCCCAAAAACCATATTTTGATTGCGCCTCAACTATATCAACTGTACTTGAACTGTTAGATAATTATAGTCGATGATAACATCACTGTTTCCATCGCTAGTCCAAAACCGTACATGAGATTTTCACCTCATACGGCTCCTCGTGGGTCACAAATAAATTTAAGGACCGAATCAGCATTATTTATCTTCGTATGGTTGTAGAATAGATAGAGAAAAAATGGATTGGAAGGTCCAAAATTATACCAATGGAATTCTGTCTGCTATATTATGAAGAATAAAAAAAAAGTGCTTCTGAATTGATCTCACCCGTTAATAATTTCAATTTTAATTTGTTGAGTAATAACTTAAGCCTTCAATAAAATACTTCTTGTAGAAATATCAATAGATATTTCAACCCATTGTTTTCGATTACGAAAAAAATGAAACATTACATTAGCTCATAAATCATGACACGGATTCTATCTCTCTATATATATGAAAGAAAGACAAAAAAAAGATTTCTTTTTTATTCTTTTTTATTCTTTATTGTTATTCTTTCTTTTTCGTTCCTATTCTTCTTTCGGATCTGAGAAAACCACGAATGGGGGCTTAAACTAAAAAATAGTAAAGGATTATTTCGTTCCTGATAGTCATTACTTTAATCGGCGGATAGGAGCATACTCTGGACCGGAATCGTGGGGAGTACTGCCTAGTCATTTCTACTAATTTAAAGCCCCAATTAGTATTCTTTTTATGTTATCCAGAAGTCTCTTTTTATATAATTTACATAATCTCCATTACTAATCCTTTGTGTATTTTGGTGTTCCTAAGCATCCACTCATTTTTTTTGTTCAATCCCCCGTTTGGTTTAGCAATACCTGTATGGGAATCCATACAAAGGATAGCGAAAACTCTATACGGTTGATCTTTTGAGCCCGCTTCAAGCTAGATTGACTAATCAACCCGTCTTGGGGTAAAGACTTCTTCCACTTACGTTTTCTTCCACTTAACTCTTGTACATAGGAAATGAGATTCCATTTTTTTTGTTTAATTTACTGCGAATTTATAAGCTGCTTTCTTTCACTCATATATAACTATCTAATTTATCTATTCAATCCATTCAACTTATTTTCTAGAACGAAAGGAATAGGGAAAATAAAAGTTTATATTTCAACGAATCGCACGTAGAGATATTGATAAAACACATAGAGTTAATGGTATTTCATAACTAATCGATTGAGCAGCAGCTCGCAGACCACCTAAAAAGGAATATTTATTATTTGATCCGTATCCTGACATAAGAAGTCCAACAGGAGCAATACTTGAAATGGCAATCCATAAAAAAAGACCGATATTGAGATCGGCTAAAATAAGGCGAGAGCTAAAAGGAATTACTGAAAAACTTAGTAAAATTGATATGACTGCTATAGACGGTCCAATACTGAATAAACGAGTATTTCCTCTAGATGGAAGAATATTCTCTTTGAAAAGCAGTTTTGTTCCATCTGCTAGAGCTTGAAGAATTCCCAAAGGACCAGCGTATTCAGGCCCAATACGTTGTTGTATTCCTGCAGATATTTCTCTTTCTAACCATACAATTACTAGTACACCTATTGTGATTCCCAATACAAGAGTCAAAATAGGGACAAACATCCATATGATCCCATAGACCTCTTTTAAAGATTCCAATCTGTAAAAGGAATTGATATCTTGTACTTCTGTCGTATAAATTATCATTTCAACGATCAACTTCTCCCATAATGATATCTATGCTACCTAGTATCGTCATAATATCAGCCAATTTCATTCTTTTAACTAACTGAGGAAGAATTTGCAAATTGATAAAACCCGGCGGGCGAATTTTCCATCTCCAAGGAAAACCGCTTTGATCCCCTATCAGAAAAATTCCTAATTCTCCCTTTGGGGCTTCCATTCTCGCATAAAGTTCTTGTCTCGGTAATTCAAATGTAGGAGAAGGTTTTTTACTAATGAATCGATATTCAAAATCATTCCATTCTGGATCCCTTTCTCGATCAAAGCATCGGATTTCTAAATTCTCATAGGGACCCCCCGGAATTCCTTCCAGGGCCTGTTGAATTATTTTTATGGATTCCGTCATTTCACTGATTCGGACTAAATAACGAGCTAATGAATCTCCTTCTTTTTGCCACTGGATTTCCCAATCAAATTCGTCGTAACACTCATAATGATCAACTTTCCGAAGATCCCATTTGATTCCAGATGCTCGTAGCATTGGGCCGGATAAACCCCAATTTATTGCTTCTTCTCCACCAATAACGCCTATCCCTTCAACTCGTTCTAAAAAAATAGGATTTCGCGTAATAAGTTTTTGATATTCAACAATTCCTGTTAAAAAATAATCGCAGAAATCCAAACATTTATCTATCCAGCCATAAGGTAGATCGGCCGCTACTCCTCCGATACGAAAATAATTATGCATCATTCTCATACCGGTGGCAGCTTCGAATAGATCATATACTAATTCTCTTTCTCTGAAAATATAGAAAAAGGGGGTTTGTGCACCAATATCTGCCATAAAAGGTCCAAGCCATAATAGATGAGAAGCTATACGACTCAACTCCAACATAATTACTCTGATATAGCTGGCTCTTTTAGGGACTTGAATATTGCCCAATTGTTCTGGTCCATTTACGGTTATTGCTTCCGTGAACATAGTGGCTAAATAATCCCAACGCGTTACATAAGGCAAATATTGTATAATTGTTCGGTTTTCCGCGATTTTTTCCATTCCTCTGTGTAAATAACCTAATATTGGTTCACAGTCAACAACATCTTCACCATCTAGAGTAACGATGAGACGAAGAACACCGTGCATTGATGGGTGGTGAGGTCCCATATTGACTATCATAAGGTCTTTTTCTGTAGCTGATAGATTCATAAGTTTTTCCTCGATTCATTCTTACATGAATTGTTGAAAACGAAAAGAAGTACATCAAAATGAAAAATCTAATAAATCGACTAATTAAAAATTTGCAAATTAACGATTTTTTGATTCCCGAATATCCAACTCACTAATTAATTCTTTATAACGTATTTTATTTTTCTTTGATAAATAAGACAGCAGTCGTTGACGTTTTCCTAGAATTTTACGTAGACCTCTCTGAGATAAATAGTCTTTTTTGTGCAATTCCAAATGTGAAGTAAGTCTTCGTATCTTATTGGTGAAACTGACTATTTGAAATTCAACGGACCCCTTGTTTTCTTCTTTTTTTTCTTGAAAAATAACTGAGATGAATGAATTTTTTATCATAAAACAAAATTTTCTCTCCCCCTTTTTTTTGAATGTGAATTTTACTGATCAGTAATAATAATACCAGTCATTTTGATATACACAATGATTTGAAGTTCGTTATGAACTTTATAATTTTTTCAAATAAAATTAATCAATCCGGTTTTCAATTTGATTCGTATAGGGATACAAAAGAGTGATAGATTTCTACAAAAGAGAAAATTTGAGAGTTCAAATAAGAGGGTTTTGTTGATTCATTTGTTGATCTAATTGATATGTATGTCATTAAATTAGTATCATGTATCAGAATGAAATGTAAGATAATCCTTGTGCCCATCTATTTGTTTTCATATACCCGGTACTGTACATACATAATATATGGGAAAATGTACCATTAACGAATGTACCATTAACGAATTTTCAAACGCGGATACATATGTATCCTTACCATACTGAAACGACTGCCATTATTAGTATTAAACCAATAGCGATTCATACAAGCTAAATCTTCTAATCGATAATTGGGCCAAAGAAAGAACTTTAATTTAATTAGTTTCTTTTTATCACTATCAAGATGTTTGTTTTTATTCAAAACTTGACCACAGCTTTTTACATTATTTAAAAATACTGGATTTCTATGCATACCATTTTTTTCCCTTGAATTGAAAGAAATTCGAATTCGCAATTCTCGCCGGTGGTTAGGGGATAAAATATTTTCAGGAACAAACAAATCATAATGATTTTTGTCTTTATTTTCAGTCATTTTTTGATGTCTTGCAATGGATTCATCAAAATTCTTTTTATCAATATAGTTTTTTTCTTGGTATCTTTGATTAATTTGGTGTTTATTTTTATGAACCAATGAAATACTTATAGTTTGATATAGAATAAATTGTCCATCATTTTTTACCGACAGGCGAACTGGATCGATAATCAATATTCCTTTTTTCATTAATTCTCTAAGAGTTAAATCCTTCTGAATCATCAAAATATCCAGATTCATTTCTCCCCTTTGAATAGAGGATATAACAATTTCGTTTGGATTTATCAGTCTAAGCAGGAGACAATATACTTTGATATTATTGATTATTCTTTGATTTAAAGAATCATCCCATCTCAATTGAAAACGCAAATACCTTTTTAGGAAGAAATCAAGCTCTGCTTCCGTGTTGCTCTTGTATTGCTTTTTCTTTCTACGTTTTTTTCTGTCTGATTTACCATAATCTTCTTCAACATCTTTTTCTTGGTTTGAGAGAACGGATTTCAAATTTCCTTGTTTTTGTGCATCTGATACAAGATCCCCTTCACCTATGGGTTCTTTTTCTTCTTGATTTCGATTCTCTAATCCAAGAATTTTTTTTTCATTCGGTGCTATTGCTATAAGGGGGTCCTTTTTTTTAGTTTCAATAATATTTTTATTAATGTCTCCTTTTCCATTAAAATTTAAAAGAAGTAATTTTATTGGTATGATCCATGGTTTAACCTTATATGCATTATATAGTAGCACAAATTCTGTGAAGAACCAAAGTTCCAGATTCGATATAGGACGACTTAGTATTTCTTCATTCATTCCCATCCAATCAAAAGTGCTTTCTTTTTTATTGGATTGGTTGCTTTCTTGATCTTGATAAATTGTGAAATAAAAAAGGTCCCTCTTATTAATTTTATCAATTATTTGATAATTATTAACCACAGTCTTAATATTTTTGTTACTCTTGGTACTGGTATCGACCCAGGACTCAATATCGGTCTTATTTCTAAGACAAAAATGAAGAATTCTCCAATTAAAAAACTTTCTATGCGAAAATTTCCCCATAGCATCTAGGATATCGTCTTCTCCTAGATAATTATGGATAGGGATATCCCCCAGTGTATCAAAAAATTTTCGTTTATCCATGTTGTAATTATAAGAAATCTCTTCCCTCTTATTTACTTGGAATGGTGATCCATAAGTATCTGAGTCCCTCTTATCTTGATAATTAATAGATTTATATGATAAAAAAGAATATCCATAGTGTTTTTTAAAATTAGATTTTTTCCATTTTTGTTCTTGATTCAGTAATGAATTCGCTTGAAAATCATTTTTGTTCTTGATTCAGTAATGAATTCGCTTGAAAATCATTTTTTTTTTCGTAATGAATTAATCTTTCTTTTTTTTTTTTATCTGAATCCCATTTTGTTAAATCTTTATTTTGAGCCAGATAGTGTTGATTGACTCTATTTCGCCATTGTCCTGGTACTAATCTAAGCCATCTACTCTGAAATAAATCGTATTGATAACGACTCCTTAACCAGTTTTTCCATTCATTCATTCCAGAATGCCAAAAGATTTTCTGTCTTAACCCATAATGATGTCTTAATCTGGAATGAGATACTCCTTGTTCTTCAAAATAATCTTTTATTTCATTTTTAAGAAAAAGAGATGTTCCATGATATTGAAGGATAGGTTTGAATTTATAAAAACTAATAACTTGGGTTTGTGATAATTTGTAAAATACATATGCTTGTGAGAGGGAGGATAAGTCACAAAAAGCTTTTGCATTTTTATTTCTAATACTAATATTAGAAAGTGAGTTTTTTATAGTTGAAATAAAATGAATTGTATTTTTAGTTGTTTTATTAATTCTTTCTTGATTTGCTTCATTATTGTAAATGAATTTCTCAATCATTTTTTTTGTTGATTCAAGAAAAAGTTGTGTATTGGTTCTTGGAATATTAATGATATATAGAAGAATATCTATGTATATCTTTTCAATGAAAAATTTTATAAAAAAATAGAATTTACGGATTAATCGAATATTTCTTCTTTTTAATATTTGCCAAAATTTTTTTGATGATTCTAATATTTTATCCTGATAACTTATTTTGTTAGAACTAATATTTATTTCTTGAGTTAGAAATTCGTTTTTCTTGTCTTTTATAATTTTTTCTATTTGATTTTTGATTGTGTTTGTTCTCTTAGTCAGATCTTTTATTTTTTTTTCTGTTAATGAATAATTTGTCCACTCCATAGATTGAATTTGAAGGGATGATTTGTGAATCATCTTATTACTGATTATCGAATCTTTTTTAGTTTCGCCCAATTCATATATTTCTCTCAACCCAAAAAGTGGAATTGGATTTCTTTTTGAAAGTTCTTTTATTATTCCCTTTAAAAATAGAATGCTTTGAGTGATCCATTTTTTTGTTTCTTTTGAGACTTTTCGAAACAATTTTGTTCTTTCTTTTAAAATTGTTAAAGCTATAAAACATTTAGTTTTCAATTTTTTCATTTTTTTTTTTAGTTCTTTTAAAATAGGCTCAAAAAATGAAGGCCGTTTTCTAGGAGAACCGAAAGGTAGTTCAGTTTCCATTCCCCAAACTGTTAAAAAGCAAAAATCATTCTTTTGACCTTTCTTTTTTTTCATTGGATCTTTATGAGAGGGTTGTAGTTTAAATCTGTGCCAAGGTTTCAGGCAAAAAGGAAATAGGATCTTTATCTGAATACCGTCTGTTAACC